CCACCCAACGGCTATTCCATCCCCGTTGTCCATGGAGCCTGCTCTGAATAATCCACCTTTTGCCGGATTATTGCCGATGTAATCATAAAAAGCTAGTTTTTCAGGAATTTTAGACCAAGCTTCGGATAAACTTTGATTTTCGGCTAAGCCAGCACCAATTCTTCGATATATTTCTTGTTGGAAGTAGCCTTGATCCCATTGATAGCGCGTGGGACCAAACAATTCAATCGGGGTAGTTGCTGAACCATACCACATAGTTCCAGCAACTACAAAAGCTGCAAAAAAGACAGCGGCAATACTACTGGAAAGTACGGTTTCAATATTTCCCATACGTAATCCTTTGTATAGACGTTGGGGTGGACGAACACTAAGATGGAATAGACCTGCCAATATGCCTAAGGTCCCTGCTGCAATATGATGAGAAGCTATTCCTCCCGGAACAAAAGGATCAAAACCCTCCACACCCCACGCTGGATTTACGGCTTGTACCCTTCCGGTTAGTCCATAAGGATCGGACACCCATATTCCAGGACCATACAATCCTGTTACATGAAATGCACCAAAACCAAAGCAAGCCACCCCTGAGAGAAATAAATGAATTCCAAAGATCTTAGGCAAATCCAAAGAGGGTTTTCCTGTACGTTCATCAGTAAATATTTCTAGATCCCAATACACCCAATGCCAGATAGCTGCCAAAAAACACAAGCCAGAAAACACAATATGTGCCCCGGCCACACCTTCGTAACTCCAAATACCCGGATTCGTTACAGTCCCCCCTGTAATACTCCAACCGCCCCATGAATTCGTTATTCCTAAACGAGTCATGAAGGGTATAACGAACATACCCTGTCTCCACATTGGATCAAGAACAGGATCAGAGGGATCAAAAACGGCTAATTCGTATAGAGCCATCGAACCGGCCCAACCAGCAACCAGAGCTGTATGCATTATATGGACAGAAATCAAACGACCGGGATCATTCAATACGACGGTATGAACACGATACCAAGGCAAACCCATGGAAATACCCCTTTATCAACGAAAAATAGACACAATGTAACTTTATTGCATTGGAGAAAACTATGCTATGGACCCCTTTTTTAGGGGATTCTCTTGGGGAAAGGATTCATATTTGTTTGATGCTTTTCGTAATAATTACTTTTAGTAATAACGAAACTATTTTGTTCGTAGGAACAAAAAGAAGCAGATCTATTCTACACCCGATAAGTACCAATACGCAATGGTAAGGGGGTTGGTACCATTTTATATGAGTGAATGTATATATATTTGTTCATCATTCAAAGGACTTATTTGTAAGAATTTTCCTTTATTCATTTTTTCTTCTTTTTTTATGAACTTAGTCAATCTAGGGATAAAATAGGATAATAAAATAGGATATAAAATCAATAGTATTATATTAGGCCACTAAACCCACTGTTACGCTTTCACATCAAAGTGAGATATAGTACTTAATTTTTCTTTTATTTAATGCCTATTGGTGTTCCAAGAGTACCTTTTCGAAGTCCTGGAGAGGAAGATGCATTGTGGATTGACGTATAGTGCGACTTGTCAGATATATTGGGCATATGGTATTTCCCCGTTCTCTTCCCCGATCGAGATATCCCCTCTTTCGCCCAAGAAAGATTGATTCAATTATCAAAAATTTGGAGCGTGAAGTGCAATTAGATCCATTTTTTAGGGAGGGTATACGGATTAATATTATCAATTAGAATAATTTATGGTTGGCTTGGTTAGACCAATCAAATGAAGTATCCAGGCTCCGTTTAGAAAGAAAACCAATTGGTAATAAATATATTTAGGATTACGACTTAATATCATATTTTAATTATTTCTATTTATTTATATATTTCTAAATAGAAATACTAAATAGAAGTGATCTCAAACTATTAATCAATCGAGTAATATGATGAATGCGTTGAATATTTGTTGGAAGACGTGAAATAAATTGAAAAAAAAAAAAGGGAAGTCGTAGAAAAAGGACGTGGTATTGGGGCATTTGTCCTATATGTGCAAATCCAAATCGGGCGGATCTTTACTCGGAGTAGAGCATAAACCTAAAAAAATTGAAGAAGCCCAGTCAGCAACAAGAAAATTACATCGCGATTTAGATTGTATCTCGATGAAACAATACATCAATGAGAAGTTAGTCAGATAAGTTTAGTCATTTTTTTTTAGATAAACAAAACAGGCCAAAACTCATCTTTCTTGAAAAATGAAAGAAAAGTCCCTTTTTATAAGTTAAAAAAACCTGTTATGAAAAAAAAGCTAGAATCTACACATTGATTCCTTTTTTTCATGATTTTTGTTGAACCGTATGCATCAAAAGGTGCATGTACGGTTTCTAAGGGATACTGTTTTATCCCAATCAACCGACTTTATCGAGAAAGATTACTTTTTTTAGGCCAGGGGGTTGATAGCGAGATCTCGAATCAACTTATTGGTCTTATGGTATATCTCAGCATAGAGGATGATACCAAAGATCTGTATTTGTTTATAAACTCTCCTGGCGGATGGGTAATACCCGGAGTAGCTATTTATGATACTATGCAATTTGTGCGACCAGATATACAGACAGTATGCATGGGATTAGCCGCTTCGATGGGATCTTTTATTCTTGTCGGAGGGGAAATTACCAAACGTCTAGCATTCCCTCACGCTCGGCGCCAATGAGTTTTTTATTTGATTTGAGAGAAAAAAGAAAACTATGCCTTCACACTATATGAAATATGAATATTAAGTAATAATAGCATGGCACTTCGAATTCGATATGAGAAATTTTTTTAAAACCCTTAGATTATGTATCGAAAGAGTAGTATGAGATAAAAGGTATTTTCGATTTTAGCCAATCTATCGGGAGGCCTATTTCAGCGTCACAAACTTTTTTATTTTCACACCAGGGGCTCTTAATCTTAACAATATTTATGTTATGAAAGAATATGAAAGAAAATAAATCTTTTTTTATTTTAAAATAAAAAAAAAAAAAAGAAACTTTGGGATTGCTAAATAACAGACAAAATAAATATAAATATATAAAGCAACGGAACCATCATAGTATTTTTATAGTATTTTTGAACTACTACAAAAGGAAGGGTGGTTATTGGATCATTTACCAACCTGAGTCTGATAGACCCTATAATTTATTTTATATTTCTTCGATGTAAGTAAGGTAAAAAAAGTGAATTCCATTATAGAGCCGTATGCAATGCGCAAAAGATGCCTGTACGGTTGTTCAATTATATCTTTTTTTATTATTCTTTATCTCCTCACCTTTCACTTTCATCATGCGAGATAGAAGAAACATTTTTATGTTATATCATTATATCATCAGGGTAATGATCCATCAACCTGCCAGTTCTTTTTATGAGGCACAGACGGGAGAATTTATCCTGGAAGCGGAAGAACTGCTGAAGCTACGCGAAACCATCACAAGGGTTTATGCACAAAGGACAGGCAAACCCTTATGGGTTGTATCCGAAGACATGGAAAGAGATGTTTTTATGTCAGCAACAGAAGCCCAAGCTCATGGAATTGTTGATCTTGTAGCGACTGAATAACAAAGAAAAAGAACAAGGATTTCACACGAATTCGTGATTTGGGATTTTTTTTTTCTTACCGGATTTAATATTCTATTTATTAATCGAATTTCTTAATATAGAAATTCAAAATATAGAAAAAAAGAATTCCTAAGCATCCGGTTAAGGTCGATCTAAACCAGCCCATTATATATATGATTCAACATGCCAACTATTAAACAACTTATTAGAAACACAAGACAGCCAATCAGAAATGTCACGAAATCCCCCGCTCTTGGAGGATGTCCTCAGCGACGAGGAACATGTACTAGGGTGTATGTGCGACTCGTTCAGACCATGGACTAGGACAAAAGAAAGAAAACAATTGATCCAGTATCACCGATCCGTACCTGTGAGTAGGATAGAATGGACGAACTCCATTGAATATTCAATATCTTAAAAAAAAAGATCTATCCTTCGATTGGGGTATCAAATGTATGGTTCCCGTTGGTGCAAATCCAATCACCTCAATTTCAAATTTAAGATGAGAAAGAATTCCCCATTGATATCAAATGGTATTCATTAAGCAGGGGAAATCTTATTTTAAAAAGTAGAAAATTTAGGCCTTATTCTTGCAAGAACGGACTAACAGGGTCAGCTACTCAGCTAATCTTCATAATTAAATACCGTTACTGTATAAGTAGATCTCGTTGTGAAAGACCTAGTACTAGATAATTATGGGTAGAGCCAAAGAGTGTGAACTGTACAAGTTAACAATAACATTGATTAAATGAGGGAAGGGCTCCGGTGTATAGAGAGGACCTCGCCGTTTAAGAAGTAACCATAGAAACGATGGAACCCACTATAATCCATTTATATTTATTACTTTTTTATTTACTATGTGTTTTACCTAGTATCAATACAATTTTTATTTTCGAGGGGAAATGCCTAGAAAAAAATCGTGGTCGGGAAGGTTAGAGTAGCAAAAGCCATTGGAATTTTTATTTTATACATTGGAAGAATCCGTTTTGTTATTAATAGACTAGGACACGGGAAGGGAATAACTGAAAGAAAGGAAATCAATTAGTTATTCATCAAAGTTTCATTTATTCAATGACCAGAATTAAACGAGGGTATATAGCTCGAAGACGTAGAACAAAAATCCGTTTATTTGCATCAACTTTTCGAGGGGCTCATTCAAGACTTACGCGGACTATTACTCAACAGAAAATAAGAGCTTTGGTTTCGGCTCATCGGGATAGGGGTAGACAAAAGAGAGATTTTCGTCGTTTGTGGATCACTCGTATAAATGCAGTAATTCGAGACAATAAAGTATACTTTAGTTATAGTAAATTAATACACAATCTGTACAAGAAACAGTTGCTTCTTAATCGTAAAATACTTGCACAAATAGCTATATTAAATAGGAGTTGTCTTTATATGATTTCCAATGAGATCATAAAATAAAGAGAGTGGAAGGAATCCGTTGGAATGGTTTAAATGGAGTTCCCTGGAAAATGAACTCTGGGAAGGTAGAGTAGAAATTAGTATAATAAAATATGAAAAAGTCGTCAAAATGAAAATGAAGAAACACGTTCAATAAAAAATATTTCTTCTTCTTCCCCAATTTTTTTTTTTCGAACGACAATCAAATCTGGATTTCCTATTTTTAGAAAAAAAAAGCGTCAATCCCGCATTTGAGTTTGGATTGGAATTTATTTTTGATTCAATTCAAGAGTCAGCCTATTTTTTTCTGGTTCTAAGACCAGTAGTTCTAGCGGTTGACTCGCTTCTTTCAAATTGTTTCTCATTATTAAGAAAAGGTAACAGAGATAAAATACGAGCTTGTTTTATAGCAATAGTAATTAATCGTTGTTGTTTTAAGGTCAATCGATTCACCCGTCTAGATAATATTTTTCCTTGTTCGCTAATAAATCGACTAATTAAACTCATGTTTCTATAATCAATTCGATCCCCCGATTGGATCGGAGGCAAACGCCTACGAAAAGATCGCTTGGATTTAAGAAAGATTCGCTTGGATTTATCCATGGTTTGTTTATTCCTTATCCTAAAGATCCTATTTCTTAATTCTCCATCACGGTTGATCCGATCGAAATAGGATTTGGTTTGTTTATATTTAAATCAATAGATATTAGATATATCTAATATGTCATTTTTCATCTTCCTTGGAACGGAAGACTGACACACGAGCGACCGGTTAGATCTATTTCTTTATCTCCCCGTGAATCGTATGTTTGTAACAACAGGGACAGAATTTTCTCAATTCCAATCGACTAGGCGTATTATGTCGATTCTTTTGAGTAATATATCTGGAAATGCCCATTGATTCCTTATTAACACGATTTCGAACACAACTGGTACATTCCAAAATCACCGTTACTCGGACATCTTTACCCTTGGCCATGAGCCTCCTTTGGTTTTTGATTCATTCAATTCTTTAATTTTCCGATCCGAAACGAGGAAGAAGAAAGGAACGAAAAAAAAAAGAAACAGGTAACTCGAAATCTAATTATGAAAGAAAGATTTCGTTGCAATAAATCAATATAAATGAATATAGTAATAATAACAATATATTAATAATAAGTAATATAATGAATAAGTAATATAATGATTTCTAACTATATTACTAGATTTTTAATTTTAAATTGCCGTACAGCATTTAATTTTCATTTAAGTATCTTGTATGATATTATTGCCCCAACCATCACATTTCACTCTATTTTTTATTAATTTCATTTAAACCTGGCCCGAGTTACTAGTTTCACCGAGGAGGAATCCCTTTATTTGTTTTTCTAACGTATATTCTAAAAAAAAAGGGAAGGGATTAGTTACAGATATTTGATTGTATCTCTAATCCTCTTCCCCCCCTCCCATATCAATAACTAGAATGAAAAAAAGGGGAATATCAACGCATCCGGAAAAAAACGATTGATCTCTATCAATAAACCTGCTAAAGACCCGAACCATAGAGTACTTACTACCGGTGCCACGGAGAGATATGTTTTTAGATCTCGCATTTTAAATTCTCCTCTTTCTTTATTATTTCTAATATATAATGGTAATACATATATACCCAGATGTGTATATGTACTTAATGACCGACCGCTTGTATTTGTACGCGGAATCCCTAATTCAAGTTGAAATGTACAACTTGAAATGTGCAAAATAGATATTACTTTTCTTAATCTTAAAAGAAACAAATACGCCCCTTTATGCCAGAAATTCTCGAAAAATATTCATTTTTTTACGGGGTCTCATATTTATTTCATACTTTATTTCATACTTTATATAATAGAAATATAATAGAAGTCTTTTACTATTTTTAATATAATTATATTATTATATGAGACCAAAAAGGAGAAATGACAAGATATTTGTGTATATCAATGGAGGAAATAAAGATATGGAAAACAAAGCAGGGATTCTCTACAATGACATTGTAGACCAATTGAAAGGGATGTAGCGCAGCTTGGTAGCGCGTTTGTTTTGGGTACAAAATGTCACGGGTTCAAATCCTGTCATCCCTACCTATTACTTATCTTCTGAACAGTAACGGGGGATCAATTGAGATCGATTAAAAGAAAATTGGACATACACAAAAAATCTTTCATTTTATGTATAGTATATATGCAAGACGGGTTGGGGTTATGAAATATTCATTGTGATACTAAAGCGCTCTTAGTTCAGTTCGGTAGAACGTGGGTCTCCAAAACCCGATGTCGTAGGTTCAAATCCTACAGAGCGTGATTCTGTGTTCTTGTTAGTCGCGCTAGGTCGAAAATTACCACCAAAATAATTAAACCAATCAAAATTTGACCTCCCGCGAATTAAAGGAAGTAGGAGGTCAATCAAAAAAAGGATGTTAATTAATCAAAGTTCCAACTGATCACCACGTCTGTATTGTAAATATGCAGTTACGAATAATCCAGCCAAAGTAATAGGAATT